TGAACATAAGAATAAAGATAAATTCTATAACAACATCCTAAAAAAGATGAAAACCCCAAAAAAACAAGACTTAAAGATCTTCATCTCATAATACCATTAATAAGCATCACTTCACCCAATAAATTCAAAGAAGGCGGAGAAGCCATATTATTAGATCTTAAAATAAATCAAAACAAAGAAAGTGAGGGCATAAAAGCAATAAGACCCTTATTAACAACAAGTCTCCGTCTAAGAACACGCTCATAAATAATATTAGCCAAACAAAAAAGACCAGAAGAACATAAACCATGACCAATTATTAAAACTAAAGAACCTCATAAACCCCAAGAATTTATAGAAAAAATACCACACAAAACTAAACCTATATGAGCAACAGAAGAATAAGCAATTAATGACTTAATATCAACTTGATACAAACACAAAAACCCTACCAAAAAAGCACCATAAAGTCTTAAACCAATAAAAACATAATTAAAACCAAACAAATAACCATAAATAAAATTAGAAACACGTATAAGACCATAACCCCCTAATTTCAAAAGGACTCCAGCCAAAATCATTGAACCAGCAATAGGAGCCTCAACATGAGCCCTTGGAAGCCAAAAATGAACAAAAATTATAGGCATCCTCACTAAAAAAGCTAAAATCATAGAAACAAATAAATAAAAACTGCAATCAACCTTAATTAAAAAATAAAATACTCTTCTACAACCCCCCATAACATAAAAAATACCCAACAAAAGAGGTAAAGAAGCAAACAATGTATAAAAAAGCAAATAAAACCCAGCTCTCAGTCGCTCAGGCTGATAGCCCCAACCAAAAATTAAAAACAAAGTAGGAATTAAGGAAGATTCAAAAAATAAATAAAATAAAAACAAATTAACAGTAGAAAAGGAAAGAACCAAAAAAACTAATAAAAAAATATTTACAACCATAAACTCACCTCTATAATTTATAGTCTTATAAACACTATAACTAGCAACAACCATTAAAGCTACAATTCAAAAACTCAAAAAAATTATACATATAGACAAAACATCGCCCCCAAAGGAATATCTAATCATAGAATAATAATTAAAAAACCAAAAAGTATTTAAATAATAAAATACACCAACCATCAAATATAACACCATAAATCACCACAAATTGAATAAAGAAAAAGGGATCAAAAAAAACAAATATAATAATATTCTTATCATCCTAAGATAGAAAGCCCAGAAATATTATCATTACCATGACAACGAATCATTCTAACAAGAACACCTAACCCTATTGCACCCTCACAAACTGAAAAAGTCAAAAAAACCAAAATAAAATAATAAGATAAATCAAATATAACTAAAAAAGAAAAAAACAAAAAATAAAGAGCCAAAACCAAAAACTCCAATCTTAACAATGTCAACAACAAATGCTTACGTAAAGAACAAAAAACAATCAAACCCGAAAAAATCATAAAAAAAAGAGCCAAATAACAGAACAAACTCATAAGTTTTAATAGTTTAAATAAAATAATGATCTTGTAAATCATAGATAGAAATAATCTTTAAAACTTCAGCAGAAAGGAAATTTAACCCTCATCATTAATCCCCAAAATTAATATTTTTATAAACTACCTACTGAAAATGATAACAATATCCTTACTCTCAATAACTATCAGAATCACTTTCCTATTAACCAAACATCCCCTCAGAATAGGATTAACATTAATTATCCAAACCATAACAGTAGCAATAATAACAGGCCTAATAATTAATATATTCTGATTCTCCTACATTCTAGTAATCTCAATACTAAGAGGAATATTAGTACTATTTATTTACATAGCAAGAGTAGCATCAAATGAAAAATTTCACACAACATGATCTATAACCCTATACATTCTACCACTGACCATCTCGTCCGTCATCTTCTTCTTTCTTGTGGAACAATTGGAAACTGAAAGAATATGCTCCACAATAAAGAAGCACACCCTCGGGGCCGAGCAGTTAATTAGATTAAATAAATTATTTAATTTAAATAACATATCAATTACAATACTTCTCGTATCCTACCTATTCTTAACTATAATTGCTGTTTCCTACGTAGCAAATACTTATGAAGGACCTTTACGAACAAAAAACTAATGAACAAATCACTACGAAAAACCCACCCCCTCATTAAAATTATTAACAACTCACTAATTGACCTTCCTGCCCCATCTAGAATCTCTCTATGATGAAATTTTGGCTCCCTATTAAGTATGTGTCTGATAATTCAAATCATTACAGGGATTTTCTTAGCCATACACTACACAGGAAGAATTGAACTTGCATTCAGAAGAGTTGTCCACATTTGTCGAGACGTTAATTATGGCTGGCTCCTCCGAAGCTTACATGCAAATGGAGCTTCATTATTCTTTATTTGTTTATATCTTCATACCGGACGTGGTATTTACTATGGATCCTATAAACTCTTTATAACATGAGCAGTAGGGGTTATTATCCTATTTATCACTATAGGAGCCGCATTTCTTGGTTATGTTCTTCCTTGAGGACAAATATCCTTATGAGGAGCTACAGTTATTACTAATCTAATATCTGCTATCCCCTACCTAGGAAATGATCTAGTTAAATGACTATGAGGGGGATTCTCTGTAGATAACGCTACCTTAACTCGATTCTTTGCTCTCCATTTTCTTTTACCCTTTATTATTGCAGCCATAGTAATAATTCATCTTTTATTCCTACATCAAACAGGATCAAGAAATCCCTTAGGATTAAATAGAAATTTTGATAAAATTCCATTTCACCCCTATTTTTCTATTAAAGATCTAATAGGAGTATCCCTAACCTTAATGTTTTTTATCTTATTAAGTCTTTGAGAAGCTCCTATTCTCATGGATCCAGAAAACTTCATTCCCGCAAACCCTTTAGTTACACCAGTGCATATTCAACCAGAATGATACTTCCTATTTGCATACGCAATTTTACGATCTATCCCCAATAAACTTGGAGGAGTTATTGCAATAGTTTCGTCTATTGCTATTATTTTAATTCTCCCAATCACTAACAAAAGAAAATTTCAAGGACTTACCTTTTACCCAATTAGACAAGTACTATTTTGAACACTTGCTACCATCTTAATCTTATTAACCTGAATCGGTGCTCGGCCCGCTGAAGAACCTTATATTCTAACAGGACAAATCTTAACAGTCCTTTACTTTTCTTATTTTATTATTAACCCTATCTTATTAAAATTATGAGATAAAATTGTCTAGTTAATTAGCTTAGGTAAAGCTTATATTTTGAAAATATAAGAAAAAGGTTTAACCCCTTTATTAACTTTTCGCCTAAACTAATCATTAGTTCGCTTAAATTAATATTTAACTTCCAAAGTAATTAGACATTAAATAAAACATCCCTTAATTTATTTTAATTCACTAAAAAGAATACTAAGATTATACAAGGTAAACTTGAGGCTTAGATTAATATTTAACTTCCAAAGTAATTAGACATTAAATAAAACATCCCTTAATTTATTTTAATTCACTAAAAAGAATACTAAGATTATACAATTATTAAAATAACCCCCGCAAAAAAAATAAGATAATTCAAAGATAAGGGAAGAAACATCCTTCAAGTCAAATACATTAACTTATCATATCGGTAACGAGGAAGAGTCCCCCGAACCCAAATAAATGCAAAAACTATAAAAGTTAATTTTATAAAGAAAAAAATAGAATATAAGTCACAACCTAAAAATATTACACAACACAAAAGTCTTATAAAAATAATATTTATATATTCAGATAAAAAAATGAAAGCAAATCCACCTCTTCTATACTCAACATTAAAACCAGAAACTAATTCTGATTCACCTTCAGCAAAATCAAATGGAGAACGATTAGTTTCTGCTAAACAAGAAGAAAATCAACAAAAAAATAAAGGAAAAGAAAAGAAAATAAATCATACATACTCTTGATACTTCATAAAATCCACAAAATTAAAACTATAAATAAATACTAAAACACAAATTAAAATTAATGCTATTCTTACTTCATAAGAAATAGTCTGAGCAACCGACCGAATACCCCCTAAAAGAGCATAATTAGAATTAGATCTTCAACCAGACAATAACACTCCATATACACCTATACCTGTACAACATAAAAAAAATAAGACCCCAAAAGAAAAATTATAAACATTAACTAAATAAGGAAAAAGAACTCATAAAGAAAAAGATAATATTAGCATAAACACAGGAGAAAAATAATAAATAATGAAATTAGAGAAATATGGATAAGTTTGCTCCTTAAAAAAAAGTTTAATACCATCAGAAAAAGGCTGCAACAAACCCATAAGCCCTACTTTGTTAGGACCCTTACGCAACTGAATATAACCTAATACCTTACGCTCCATTAAAGTAGTAAATGCAACTGCCACTAAGATACAAATTAAAGTAAGAATATAGGAAACCAAAAACATTACTACCTGTAGAACAACCTACATAAATAAATCCTAAATTTACTGCACTAATCTGCCAAAATAGTAATATTAATCAAAAACAAAAAATTATTTTATACACCCGGTCCTTTCGTACTAAAATGTATGCATAAATTGAGGATAGAAACTGACCTGGCTTACGCCGGTCTGAACTCAGATCATGTAAAAATTTAAAGGTCGAACAGACCTAGTATATGAACTCCTGCATCCATAACTTATTTTAATCCAACATCGAGGTCGCAAACTCCTTCATCAATATGAACTCTCCGAAAAAATCACGCTGTTATCCCTAAGGTAACTTAATCTTTTAATCATAAAAATATGGATCAAAAAAACATCAATCAATGAAACTAATATAATAGAAGTTAATAAAATTCTACAGTCACCCCAACAAAATAATTCTTTTACTTACAATAAATATAACCACCAAATTACTAAAATATAAAATTATAAAGATCTATAGGGTCTTCTCGTCCAACAAATAAATTTGAGCTTTTTAACTCAAAAATTAAATTCTTAAAATTAAATTAAAGAAAGTTAATATCTCGTCCAACCTTTCATTCCAGCCCTCAATTAAAAGACAAATGATTATGCTACCTTAGCACAGTTAAAATACTGCGGCCATTGAACTCCTCATTGGGCAGGTCAGACCTTAAATAAATAAACAAAAGGACATGTTTTTGTTAAACAGGCGAACACTAAATTTGCCGAGTTCCTATAATTTAATTAACTAAAATACTAATTTAATCATTATAACATAAAAATCCTAATTAATTAAATTATTCAAGTATAAAAATAAAGAAAATTAAATAAATACAATCAGAAAATATTCTATAACGAAATAAATGATGGCTGATTACAAGCCTACTAAATTTCACTAACAACAACACTTATATAATTAATTCCGAGCTTATCCCCGAAAATATTAGAACTTCTAAATAATGGAAATACAATTCCCCTTTATATTAAAAAGATCCTAAATTAAATTTAATTCCAAGAAAACCAGATATTTAAGAACGAATAACATTTCATTACTATAATTAAATAATTAATAATTTTGACACATTAACTAACACTTAAAATATAGCCCTCTTAATTTCGGGAAACCTATAATAAATACGATAAATTAATCAACCCTGATACAAAAGGTACATTAAATTATAATTACTTATAAATTAAGTATATCAATCCTTCACAGTACTATCAACTATAATAATAAAAGTTTTTTCTATAAAATATACTAACAACTAAGTTATTTCTATTAATATTCCAAAACTAATAAATAAAATAAGAATTTATTATCAAATTAAGTTGAATTGCACAACTAACTTATTAATGTAAATAATAATACTCCCTAAAAGTTATAATTTGATAAAACCAGGCTCACCTTCCAGTAAGCCTACTTTGTTACGACTTATCTCATTTTAAATAACGAGAGTGACGGGCGATATGTGCATAACTTAGAGCTAAATCAATCCTATATTATAATAGGAGTTACTTTCAAATCCAATTTCAAAGTTATTTTCATACACTTATCCATGAATACATTAAATGTAATCCACCTCTTCTTTACCATAGCTGCACCTTGACCTGACATCTTTCATACTAATGATTAACGAAAATCCCCTAATAAGACATTCAATGACAGCGATATACAAGCCCAAGTAAAGTAAAATTTATCGTGGGTTATCAATTATAGGGCAGATTCCTCTGAACAGACTAAATTACCGCCAAATTCTTTAAATTTAAAGATCATAACTATTAATACTAAGATTATAAATTTACTATTCATAATAATGGGGTCTCTAATCCCAGTTTTACCTTGAACTTTCATATTTAATCATAAAAATTACCTAACAAAAAATATTGATTTCACCCCAATAAATTAAAATCTAAATAATATAAATAAAATTAAATACAAACCAAAACAAACTTACTCGCCCCTATTGTATAACCGCGACTGCTGGCACAACATTGGTCAGAGCTCTTTTACTTAACTAATTCAATGATTACATAATAAATAAAATAAAGAACTGCGAGTATAAATTATCAACATTTAGATAAACTTAACGCACAAAAATATACATGTACAATTAAAAAAAGGCAAATTTAATAAGCTAGAATCAAACTTTAGGACTAGGAAACAACATAATTGGTACATTATAGATATATCCCCCCCTCCGTATAGCCTCCCCTGAGGTGCCCACCCGGAAGCGGCGACTCTCAAGATTTTTTACATATGAAATAGTTATATTAGATATTAACATATTATTAAATATTTTGTATAGTTAAACTATCACCTATATGAACTTAGTTACCGTATCTCATACAATACAATTACCATACTCGATATAGTTAGAATTAACGTTCAGATGTCATTCCCTCATTTCTACTCAACGTAGAAATGACGTCTGGCTATGCCCGTAAATATACGCACACCATAATCATCTATCATTAGGTTTCCCCGGTAGGAAAATATTTACATATCTATACCTGGATCCTCTCCCATACACTCCTCTCTCTCCCATACGTCCCATATACTGCATTCTATCATGTCTCCCTTAGATAGTCTCATACCCGGATAGGATTGGGGGGGGGGGGGTTCTGTTACATATAAATTTATATTTACATACAAATTTATTACATGTAAGCTAACAACTTACTTAAACCTTTAAAGTACATTAGTAATTAACTAATACCCTATGACTAAAAATCATAATATAGTACTTTATTATACTCAAAATTTGGACACCAAATCATAATATTACAAAAATACGAGCAATTCAAATAGATCTTTTTTTTCTCATACTAACAACTTATTTACTCCGGTACTTATAATTCAAACTCCATCATGAAATAAACAAAATTTGGACACCAAATCATAATATTACAAAAATACAAACAATTCAAATACTTCAAATTCTATCATAAATATGAACCATTAAAATACAATCCAAACCAAATGAAATGCTAAATTCACCCATTTTTAACATGCAAAACCTAATCCCTGCTCAAAAGAAAAGACCTATGTACCAAAGTACAAATGCTTTTTATAAAGACATTATGTATCATCCTACGAAATCACAGGAAATACATAAATATGAACCATTAAAATACAATCCAAACCAAATGAAATGCTAAATTCACCCATTTCTAATTATGAAAGGACATACCTTTTATGAAACAGATTAAACCCGTAAACAAGCCTCGGAACAAACCCAAACCCCGAAATTAACTATAATCAACCATAATTGATAATCAAATATTAACATAATAACAACAACAACACAAAAACACATAATAAACGACCCCAATTTTTGTAAAAACAAAAAAAAATTGGGGATATAGATAATAAGGTGCCTGAGAAAAGGGCTATCTTGATAGGATAGATTATGCATCTACATGCCCTTATTATATTTTTTAGATTTAAACTAAATCTTTAGAGATCAAAACTCTTCGTGCATCCTACACTAAAATATAAAAAGATAAGCTAAAAAAGCTTTTAGGTTCATACCCTAATTATAGAAGTAAAGTCTTCTTCTTTTTAATCCTAAATAGTAGAATAATTTTATTTTTAACGACTATGGTATTAGGAACAAGTATTGTTATTAGATCTGAAACATGATTGGGAATATGAATAGGCCTTGAAATAAATTTAATTTCATTTATTCCCATTCTTTACAAATCTAAAAACATATCATCTTCTGAAAGATGTATAATTTACTTCCTTATTCAAAGCTTAAGATCTATATTAATATTAATATCCGTATTATTAAACTCTTCAATTGTAATTTCTCCCATTATAGGAGAAGAGTTTATTAATATAGCATTATTATTAAGTATAATAATTAAGCTAGGGGTTCCCCCATTCCATTTCTGATTTCCAGAAATCTTGGAAAAAATATCATGAACAAACTGCACCATCCTTATGACATGACAAAAAATCGCACCACTATGCGTCATATCACACATTGTAAAAAACCCAATTTTACCTATCATTATCGCTTTAACAGTAATTGTAGGAGCTATCGGGGGACTAAATCAAACTTCTCTCCGAAAAATTCTAGGGTACTCATCCATTAATCATATGGGATGAATAATTGCCTGTATGAAATTCAATAATGAATTTTGATTAAATTACTTAGTAATTTATTCCACTATCGTTTTAATAATAACAATCTTATTTAATTCATACTCTTCATTCTTTATTAATCAAATCGTAAACTCCAGACCATCTTTCATAGAAAAAACTCTAATTATTATTTTATTCCTTAGTCTTGGAGGACTCCCTCCTTTCATTGGATTTTTACCTAAATGATTAGTTATCCAATCAATAATTAGATCTAATAGAATTACAATTATATTCATTATAATTATATCATCATTAATTACATTATTTTATTACCTTCGATTAATTAGATCAACCCTACTAATTTTCTCTACCTCAATTAAATGAAATATAAATTTAAAAATAAACCCAAGTCTAGCTATACTAATAATTACAATTAATGTCTCCCTCCCTGTAATTGCGATATTAAACTTTTAGCCTTGAAAGCTTTAAGTTAAAAAAACTATTAACCTTCAAAGTTAAAATTACAGGTGTTAGTGTAAGCTTTAGTATAACTACTACTTCAGAATTGCAATCTGATATCATATATTGACTATAAAGCCTGACAAAGGGTTCATAACCATAAATAAATTTACAATTTATCGCCTATTAATTCAGCCACTTTATCCATGAATAAATGACTCTTCTCAACAAACCACAAGGATATCGGAACTCTGTATTTTTTGTTCGGGGCCTGGGCTGGAATAATAGGAACATCTCTTAGATGAATCATTCGAATTGAATTAGGACAACCCGGATCATTTATTGGAGATGACCAAATTTATAATGTAGTTGTAACAGCTCATGCTTTTGTAATAATTTTTTTTATAGTTATACCAATCATAATTGGAGGTTTCGGAAACTGACTTGTACCTTTAATAATCGGTGCCCCAGATATAGCATTCCCTCGAATAAATAATATAAGATTTTGACTCCTCCCCCCAGCTCTCACCCTCTTACTAGTAAGAAGACTTGTAGAAAGAGGGGCCGGAACAGGATGAACAGTTTACCCTCCCTTATCGAGTAATATCGCACATAGAGGAGCATCTGTAGATATAGCAATTTTCTCATTACATTTAGCTGGAGTATCATCAATTTTAGGAGCAGTAAATTTTATTTCTACCATTATTAATATACGACCTGCAGGTATACGCCCAGATCGCATTCCCTTATTTGTTTGATCAGTAGGTATCACTGCTCTTCTATTACTTTTAAGACTCCCTGTTCTTGCTGGAGCCATTACTATACTTTTAACAGATCGAAACTTCAACACCTCATTCTTTGACCCAGCTGGAGGAGGAGATCCCATTCTCTATCAACACCTATTCTGATTTTTTGGACATCCGGAAGTATATATTCTTATTCTACCAGGATTTGGCCTAATTTCACATATCATTGCAATAGAAACTGGAAAAAATGAAGCCTTTGGGGCACTTGGAATAATTTATGCAATACTAGCTATTGGCTTACTAGGATTCATTGTTTGAGCACATCACATATTTACTGTAGGAATAGATGTAGATACACGTGCATACTTTACTTCAGCTACTATAATCATTGCCGTACCCACAGGTATTAAAATCTTTAGATGATTGGCCACCCTTCATGGAAGAATAATATTATTCACACCAAGAATTCTATGAGCTTTAGGTTTTGTATTCCTATTTACAATTGGAGGACTAACCGGTGTTATTCTAGCAAACTCAAGAATTGATATCGTTCTTCATGATACATATTACGTTGTAGCCCACTTCCACTATGTCCTTTCTATAGGAGCCGTATTCGCAATCATAGGAGGAGTGATTCAATGATATCCATTATTTACAGGCTTAACCATAAACCCACTTTGACTTAAAATTCAATTCTTAATCATATTCGTAGGTGTTAATTTAACTTTTTTCCCTCAACATTTCCTAGGATTAAGAGGAATGCCTCGACGATACTCTGACTATCCTGATAGATTCATATGCTGAAATATTATTTCTTCCATTGGAAGAACTATCTCATTAATTGGAATTATTTTATTTTTATTTATTATCTGAGAAAGTATAGCCTCCAAACGACAAGTAGTCTTCTCAGAAAGTTTATCCACTAATATAGAATGATTCCAAAAGTATCCTCCTGCAGAACATTCATATGCCGAAATCCCTATTATTTGTGCCTCTTAATGTGGCAGAAATTACATGCAATGAATTTAAGCTTCATTTATAAAGATCCTTCTTTCATTAAGAATTGCTACATGAAGCAACCTTGGAATTCAAGATGCTAACTCCCCATTAATAGAACAACTTATCTTCTTCCACGATCATACCCTTATAATCCTTACAATAATTACTGTCCTAGTAGGATACATAATAGGAACAGTCCTATATAATAAATTAATTAACCGATATTTATTAGAAGGACAAACAATTGAATTAATCTGAACAATTTTACCCGCCTTTACATTAATCTTTATTGCCCTCCCAAGACTTCACATTTTATATTTAATAGATGAAATAAATAACCCTATAGTAACAATTAAATCCATCGGCCACCAATGATACTGAAGTTATGAATACTCAGACTTCAATAATGTCGAATTTGATTCATACATAAAGCCCACTAGTGACCTAGAAATAGGAGACTTCCGACTTTTAGATGTAGATAACCGAGCCGTTTTACCTATAAATACACAAATCCGTCTTCTAGTCACAGCTGCAGATGTTCTTCATTCATGAACAATTCCTAGCCTTGGAGTTAAAATTGATGGCACTCCAGGACGACTTAATCAAGGAAGAATTTTAATTAACCGACCAGGCCTACTATTCGGACAATGCTCAGAAATTTGCGGAGCAAATCATAGATTCATGCCCATTGTTGTAGAAAGAGTCTCTATAAATCAATTTATTAATTGACTAAAAAGTAATTCATTAAGTGACTGAAAGTAAGTAATGGTCTCTTAAACCAGTTCATGGTAATTAACACTTACCCTTAATGAAGAAATTAGTTTAAATAAAACATTAGACTGTCAGACTAAAAATATTAATTTTAATATTTCTTAATACCTCAAATAGCACCTGCATGATGAACAACTTTATACTTTATATTTACCTTATCTCTCCTAATCATGTGCTTTTTACTATACTACCATACATATTTCATGCCTCAAACTATTAAAAGAAACGAAATTACCCAATCAAAAATCAACTGAAAATGATAACAGATCTATTTTCAACCTTTGACCCAGCAACCTCAATAAACCTCTCACTTAACTGATTAAGAACATTTCTAGGATTCTTAATTATTCCTTCAACCTACTGATTACTACCCTCACGATATGATTCACTATTTAAAACAATTAATTTTAAACTTAACTCAGAATTTAAAACACTCCTAAGCCCTGGAGGATCAAAAGCATCTATTCTATTCATTGCCTTATTCTCCTTCATTTTATATAATAACTTTATAGGACTGATACCATACGTACTCACTAGATCAAGTCACCTCATTTACACAATCACCCTAGCCTTACCGCTATGATTATCTATTATAATCTTTGGCTGAATCAACCATACCCAACATATACTCGCACACTTAGTCCCCGAAGGAAGCCCCTCTGTTCTTATACCATTTATAGTCTGTATTGAAACTATTAGAAACATAATTCGACCTACATCATTAGCAGTTCGTCTAACCGCCAATATAATTGCAGGACACATACTAATATCCCTATTAGGGGAAAATATCGTCAGAACAACATCTCAAATAATTCCAATGATATTAATCTTCCATATTATTTTATTCCTGTTCGAAACAGCAGTAGCATTTATCCAAGCCTATGTTTTCTCCACACTAAGAGTACTTTATACTAGAGAAGTAGTTTATGAGTTCACATAACCACCCTTACCACTTAGTAGACTATAGACCCTGACCCTTAACAGGATCAATTGGAGCCATAACCTTAACTTCAGGAATAATTATATGATTCCATAAAAATGACATAAGATTGTACTTTCTAGGAGTCCTAATTACTGTACTTACAATAATTCAATGATGACGAGATATTACCCGAGAAGGTACATACCAAGGTAAACATACCTTAGCAGTAACTAACGGATTAAAGTTAGGAATAATTCTTTTCATTATCTCAGAAGTATTTTTCTTCATTTCATTCTTCTGAGCATTCTTCCATAGAAGTTTATCTCCAACCATCGAAATCGGAATAACTTGACCTCCAAAAGGAATCCTTACATTTGATCCAATACAAATTCCCATATTAAATACTATAATCCTTCTATGCTCAGGAATTACAGTAACATGAGCCCATCACAGTCTAATAGAAAGAAACCATTCTCAAGCAACTCAAGCTTTATTTATTACAGTTATTTTAGGCCTATACTTTACTATTCTTCAAGGATTTGAATATTATGAATCAAGATTCACTATTAGAGATTCCATTTACGGATCCTGCTTCTTTATAGCAACAGGATTCCATGGAATCCATGTAATTATTGGAACTACATTCCTTGCCGTATGCTTAATACGACATATTATATGTCACTTTAGAAGAAAACATCATTTTGGATTTGAAGCAGCTGCATGATATTGACACTTTGTTGATGTAGTTTGATTATTCCTTTACATTTCAATTTACTGATGAGGTAGTTAACTCCTTTAGTATAAAAAGTATATTTAACTTCCAATTAAAAGGTTTATTAATTAAAAGGAGTAATATCAAAAATCATTTTATCAGTAATTTTAGCACTATCAATTTCTATAATCCTAATTATTGCATGCACAATTATTTCCAAAAAAACTATCCTAGACCGAGAAAAAATATCACCATTTGAATGCGGATTTGATCCAAAAAGATCATCCCGTATACCATTTTCTATTCAATTCTTTTTAATTGCTGTATTATTTCTAATCTTTGACATTGAAATCGTAATTATCCTACCAATAATCGTCACCCTAAAAACTAGATCATTAATAACCTGATTTATTACTGTAACAACATTTATTACAATCCTACTTGCCGGCCTATACCATGAATGAAACAATGGAGTACTAGAATGAGCAAACTAGGGGATGTAGTTAAAAATAACATCTAATTTGCAATTAGAAAGTACTATCTTAAGTCTTCCTCATAAGAAGTAGTGAAGTAAAAATTACATTTAGCTTCGACCTAAAAATCAGAGAATGAATCTCCTTACTTAACTTTAATTGAAGCCAAAAAGAGGCCTTTCATTGTTAATGAAAAAAATGACTCCATAGTCCAATTAAAAGAGAATGGAGATCCTAAAAGAAGCTGCTAACTATCTTTTAAAGCGGTTTAATTCCGTTTTTCTCTTATTTATATAGTTTAAGTCAAAACATTTCATTTTCAATGAAAAAAGGGATATTCTCCTATAAATTACTCAAAAAGATTTATCTTATACTAGTATCTTCAATACTTTGCTTTAAATTAAGCTATTTGAGTTAAATTAAAGAAAAAATAACAATTAAAACAAAAACCATCATAAAAATCTTAACATTATTAAACTGATAATAATTCATAACCCTTCTAATTAAAGAACTTAAAAATAAAAAAGAATTAGAAATAAGATATTCACCCCAACCCCCGTCCATAACTTCTAAATATATCTTAGATAAATAAAAAGACTTGCCATAAATCATAGAAGTTCTAAAATAAGGCATAAACCATATCGAACCACTAAAAAAAGAAATAAAATATAAACGCTCAGAAAACAAACCAGCCCCTAAAAAGGGGACAGAAAGTTCATACCCCAATCAACCCCCCAAAAAAATAAAAGTCAAAGGCATCAACTTCAAATACAAAGGTAAAACAACCAAAAAAGGAACAGAAAAAACCATCCAGCTTAATATTCTACCACCAAAAATAGCTAAAATAGAAAGAACAATTATAGATTTAATTATAACCCCATCCTCAATATAACTCTGACAACTATAAACATTAATATGATAAAATAACGTATAATAAATAACACGCAAAGTATAAGAAACAGTTAAACCAATAGAAAGAAAAAAAATCATAAAAACAAAAAAATTATAACCTGAAACCATTATTATCTCTAAAATAATGTCCTTAGAATAAAAACCAGACATAAAAGGCATTCCACACAACGACATATTAGAAATACAAAAACAAGTACAAGTAAAAGGCAAATGATTAACTATCAACCCTATATGACGAATATCCTGAGAATCTCTTATACAATGAATCATAAGACCTGCACACAAAAAAAGTAAAGCCTTAAAAAAAGCATGAGTCAATAAATGCAAAAAAGCCAAAACAGGATAACCAATAAACAAAATAGATATTATTAAACCCAACTGTCTTAAAGTTGAAAGAGCAATAATCTTCCTTAAATCAAACTCAAAGTTAGCACCCAACCCAGCCATAAATATAGTCATTATAGATAATGCTAAAACTAAAGAACAATCTAAATTTAAAATCATATCAGAAAACCGAATCAATAAATAAACACCTGCAGTAACCAAAGTAGAAGAATGAACAAGAGAGGAAACAGGAGTAGGAGCAGCCATTGCTGCGGGCAGCCAAGAAGAAAAAGGAATCTGAGCTCTCTTAGTAAACCCAGCCAAAATAATTAAAGAAACAAGATAAAACTCCATAAAATCCCACATACCCATATAATAAATATAATGCCATCTCCCATAATTTAACATCCAAGCAATAGATAATAAAATAGCAACATCCCCAATACGATTAGTTAAAATAGTCAACATACCTGCAGAATAAGACTTATAGTTCTGAAAATAAATAACTAAGCAATAAGAAACAAGCCCTAACCCATCCCAACCAACTAAAATACTCATTAAATTAGGACTAACAATTATCATCATTATAGATAAAACAAACAAAATTACTAAAAAATAAAATCGAACCCTATCCAAATCAGAACCTATATAACTTTCTCTATAATAAATCACTATAGAAGAAATAATAAATACACAGCCCACGAAAACTAAAGACATCCAATCAAATAATAAAGTTATTGTAATTACACAACTATTTAAAGACAAAATTTCCCAATCCATAAATACAACATAATCCCAAATCAAATACAAAGAACCAACAAAAAAAAATAAAACCCCCGTCAAAAACAAAATTAAAGACCCCAAAAGATAAACAGACCATTTATTTAACACGACCTAAGATCTTAGATGATACCCATAACTCCACAAATTATTATTCTATATTAAACTACTCAAGTACCTAAAATCAAAGAACAAAAATATCCCCCCTTAAAATAATAAAATTTAAAGGAACTAAATGACAAAAAATCAAAAAATACTCCCGCAAAGAATTAAAACTAAACTTAGTCAGACCTCCATAAATATAACCATGT